AGAGCGCGGAATTTGACCTCCCTCAAATGGATGGATCTGGGATTGATTGTGGAATCCGAGCAGAGAGAACCCGGGGCGGGCAGGAAGATACGCTAGGCGGAGTAGTCGCTCTGGAGCAGGTTCTTCGACTGGATCAATGCATGTATGAATCCTAAAAAAATCCCGAAGGTCTAGTCTAGAAAAAACTCGGATTTGGTTGGGTTAGCCTTTTGGTAGGAAAGGCGGTCACAGGAAGAAATGCCCTACCAATGAATAGATTAGTCTACTAACGTCAACAATATCTTTCTTCATATACGATACCGTCCGGTTTGATATCCGAAACTATAGATATGACACAAGAAAGAAAGATAGATATTCCCATGGTAGGAATAGGGCAGTTGCACTAAGGAAGAGAGCTAGGGATTTTATAAAGGTGATAGGACAAGGTTCCAAACCTGCCTTAGTCCCAAATAGGGCGCAAGCTAGGGACATTACTATATGAATGAGACTTCATCCTTATCACAACCTAAAATTCTTAAAATGCTCCTCTAGTCCCGAGCTTGGTAAATAACGCCGTAGGAAATTCAAACTTTCTTCCGGCCTTTAAGTGATAGGGGGAAGTCACTCTTGTGTTCTCTCTCTTGGGTGGGTCAGTCTCGCTCTCTCTTGTCGGTAAGTATATCTGTCGTGGTATTGCTGTCGTGCCGCGCCGTTCCAGTAGTGTTTGTGAATTAATAGTTTTGAAAAAAAAAAGTGCAAAAAAGGTAAATAAAGACCGTAGCCAAAAGCAAGGGATTCCCCGGGCCCAAACGAAAGCGAAGGCAGCGGGGCAGGTATTCTCATAAAAGAAAGAAACGAAAACAGGCAGGGAGGTAAGAGCGGGTAAGACTAGGTTATAGCAACACAACAGAGGTTAGACAGCTCTTACCGGAGTAAGAGGTTTCGGGTCATCCGTCCCCTTGACCCAGACACGAACTAATCTTTCTCTCTCTCGAATGTATGCCCGGTTTTCGTCGAATCTTTTTGATTACTTTCGAAAACAAACAAACCGTCTTGACATGATGAATAGTGGTGCCCACCTGCAGAGCCTAGTCCTCCCTGCAGCCTTTGAAGTAGACTCTTTCTCGAGTGTGATCCTATCCCCAAAGCCTTTTTGCAAAAAGAGTAGGTAGCGAGATAGATGACTAAAAGTTTTTTATAAAAGCGGATGCTCTTTGCCCTATATATTAAATTAGTAAAGTCTAAACGCCCTGCAATCAAACAATCGGAAAGCCTTTTGACAACCTTACTAATAGAAAGGGGAAAGATGCGCTCAATCCGTTGCTTGTTGCTCCAACTTATTAGTAGGAGCTCGTTAGCCCTTTCCGCAGGCTGCTATGCTAGTTGTAGCGCGCTAGCGCTTTACTAATAGAATATCAAAGTAAAGGGGACTCTATCCAGATCTAAAGAATTCGCCAAAGAGCCTTCTTCTAACTAGGAGAGTCAGCAAGCTACCGGAAGCAAAGCTTCTGATCTGGCCCCCCTTTGAATTTCCAATTCCTCCTTTTCGTTCTACTTAGGTGGATCAATCCGAACTGTCGACAGAATATAAAAGAGGTTTTTATTCCTGTGTAGACACCTCAACGAACTCATGTGGACACTCCTCAGCCCGAGGACAATCTCTCAAATAAACATTAAGATGTTGACCCGTTTTTCTTTTCTTTGCTGATTCCTCTCAATGAAATTTGCCATGTTGCACTAAGTTACTTACGGATGTATGCATGCAGTCCGGGAACACTTTGGGGTGAACACCCATCCAAACAAGTAGGGTCAATAGTTCAGCATTTAGGCCGTAACATTTAGAAACAAAAAAAATCTTTAACCCAACAAGTGCTCTCCGAACCAAGCTAGATAGTCTCCTATCACTAGGCTCACCAACCAACCTGGACTTTGATCTTATTATTCCTACCGGATATCAAAACCATAAGGATTGTTTCCAGCCATGAGTTCCCATATGACATAAGCGCTCTTGGGTGGGCTAGGCCATTCCATCAAATCTTTGAGAAGGGCCCCAATCTCGTATTTGATGGTCGGCGTGGCGATAGGCTTCGCTTCTACGACTGCCTCCCCAGCCGTTGCAAACACTGAGCGAGAACGGTAAGGGGCGCACAAACAATGTCGTTGCGCGGGGATGCGATTCGCCAAGCTAAGCTGGGGCAAACAAAGCCGTCCGGCCCTACCGGATTAGAAATGCGAAGGCCTTTCCTTCGAAAGGAGACCAGAAAAAGAAAGAGCTATGCTATTGACCGACCCTTTCGTAGTGACTTCGAATCAATAGGCCTCTCCTTTTTTCTCATTTTGTTTGAGGCGGGCCGAATAGAGAATGAAATGTAGAAATAGGGGAAGGGTTCCAAACCTTTTTTTGGTTTAAGGGCTGCTCGCCCTACCGAAGTACCAAAGGCTTTCGAGGCGCTTACACCTCCCTATTACACGACCTAAAAAAGGCTTTCAGTAGCGCCCTTAGAATCTAAGCCTTTTTTTTTGAAGCGCCAGTAGTTGTAGCTGTGGGTAGGGCTTTCGTTCTTATCGCTCCGGGTTTCGATCTATATGACCTCCGGGCGGTACGAAGTACACCTCTTCTGTAGAGGCAGGTAGTAACCTAACCTTTAAGAGTCTGTTCAAGGGGGGAGCCCTCTCTCTTATCTATCAATGGAAAGATCTCCGTGCGTGGCGTGATAAGGAATCCTAGAAAAGATCGATTGAGACTCCCTCCCCGGTCCCACGAAGATCTCTACGTACTTGTCCAGTCCAGGACAACTGAGATCTTCCGGTCTGCGTGCGTGGGAGCAGCTCAAACAAAGAAGAGTCTGGTCTGGTCTGAATTCAGGCCCGGCCCGCCCGTCTGCTGCTAGGTCCGGGAATGGCGCCAGGCGAGGGCGCCGCTATGCCCCGCTGCTCCGCTGCGACCGGCCCCCAGACTATGTAAAAGAATCGAGGCCGGGGGGGTCTCGCCCATAGTGGTTCCCCCCCGCCTTTGGTGATTGACCAAACAAATAGGCCTAGATCTATGCCCCTTAATGAATCGAATGGTCCTTCGACCTTCATTTGATTCCGACGGCCGGCATAGATCTCATGAGACCCGCCCAGCCCACTATTACTACGAAAAAAGCCCTGCCCTTTTCCTTCGCTACTAGGAGAGTAAGCAACCTCTATTAGCGCCAGGCCTTGAGTCGAATTGATCGTGTCATGTGCAACGTCCATCAATGATGGTTCATTAATGTCCATTGATTTAGACTCCTTCCCCCTTCCCAACTACGAATAAGATCGAGAGGAGCCCGAAAGCCCTGGGCAGATCGGCCGGGTCTTTCCCTGTTGTTCTGTTCCCGTCACGATAAAGGCGCACGGAAGAGGTATGCCCAGCGCGCGGAGGATCCGTTGAGAGTTTCTGTTGTCTCGGTAGGGAACTGTACGATCTTTTCCCCTATCCTATTGTATTGAATCAATAAAAAAAGAGGTCAGTGCTACGGCCCCCTATTGTTTGATCCAATATTGACCGGGGACGAGCCCCGACTTCCATAGGTCCTTGGTTTGACCTCCCGTAGTGGTCCTTGCTTTTAATAAAGCGGAGCGGGGCTAATTTCTCGTACTTGCTCAGTGTGCCCCCCTTTCGTCGAGTGCCCCGCCCGGTTCACTGGGCTGTTGGCCTAACAAGCACTTGCCCGCTGCTCCTGCCGCCCGCTTGACGGGCGGAGCGCTCGTTATCCTTACTGTTCTCTCTGCTGGGGCCCCTCTCATTGCTCTAGCCATAAGCTATGGCAGCTCCAGCTCGCAACCACAAGGGCCCGCCCTGCGAGGCCAGAGCGGGCTCAGCGGTCAGCCTCCATTCGAATTACGTTAGGGGGTCTTTCGCTTTTGCCAGATCTAGAGAGATACTACGAGTCCTCCGTCCCAGATTCCATCGCCGCGGCCATCTGGTTCACCGGTACTACCAAAAAGTCTCATGCTTACGTTACTGTTATTGATGGTTTTATTATTTTGGACTACGAAGGCCCCGGTCGTGCTTCTGGTTTCCATTCCCATCATCATATTGATGATAAATCTCCTCGTGCTCTGCCATAAGAACTTGGAGTCCGTATCATGGTGAAGGTAAGGTAACGCTGTGATTCTTGCTCAAAAAACAGACCGAACGCGTTCGAGTAATTGGCTCGTCCAACCCGGCAGCATTCATGAGTCGCTCGTTCAACTGTCCCTCGGAGACACGGTCGAGAAGTACCATGCATGGTTGCCCTCCGTCCTTTTTTTCTCTCAGTCCCACCCAGAAAGATACGGCTCAGCCAAAAAAAAGTGAACGCCCCTGCGCGAGCCTTATTTTATTAGTAAGGTAAAGCTTTGGCTCCCTAAAGACTAAAAAAAGAAATAAAAAAAAGGGGGGGACTTCTGCAACGGGCTATGCCACCCAAACCAACTAAGGGAAGTCGCATCCGTCCCATCGCAAGCACCTACAACGTCATGATCACATTGGTTTACCCTTTTTTCTTTGGTAGTTCAACGGACGGTCGCCCCTCCAACAAGAAAAGGTATAAATATAGAAACTTCTCTGCCATTTGAATCGGAGAATTTATGGAGGAAATCGGGTTTTAAATTTCCAGAAACCACACGATTATATAGCCAAAGGGAATACGCCGCGCCTAAAATCATCCCAAGCGCGGCTAATGTGGCTACTAAGCTATTTCTTTGGAAAGCTCCTACTAAGATGAGAAATTCCCCGATAAAGCTGCTAGTACCAGGTGAACTCATATTGGCCAAAGTAAAAGAAAAGAAAATGGTAGAGAGATTCGGCATGGTGCTCACTAAACCTCCGTAATATCTAACAAGTCGAGTCTTATGTCGGTCATATAGAACACCAACACATAGAAAAAGGGCTGAAGAAACCAGTCCATGACTTAACATCGGTGGAATGCTACCTCCAATTCCCTGTATGTTCGATAGAGCCAAAGATCCCCCCCACTGATCGGAGTACGCCGATTACCCCCCGAACCGTACAAGATAGTTACCACCTATCATACGGCTTTCTAACTTCACTTCTTTTTCTGGTCGTTCCGCTCTGTCGATCGATGGTAGTATAAGAGATCTTTAACCCCCCGAAGTTATTTACATAATGGTTCCTGCTTCCTACCCATAGTTAGCATGTATCTCCCCGGGTCATACTTGAGTATCACATCGTAGACCCCCACCCCAACTCTATCTTCCTTATCAGTGAACCGGAACATAGTGCATAGGTACTCTTCAATGCAGCGGGGACGAGACGACGTGACATACTACGATCACGTACAAAAGTGCTGCCTATGGAACCTCTCAACAGCTCCCGTTCTTTTATGAGGTCCTATCGGGATAGGTAGGCCCAAGCCTTTCCCTTCCCCCCGACCGAGCAGTAGTTCCCCGCGGCCGGCCAGTGGCGGCAGAAAACGAACTCGGGCGGGCTCCGCGCGGTTCGCGTTTTCTTGTGTTGAGAGCTTCTCATTTTCTTATATTATAGAAGCCCGCGTCCACGCCGGGGACGGGTAAAGCCCAGCGAAGCAGCAGGGAGCACTGAACAATGGGGGGGTGAGGGCGACTCCGCCCATGGGTTGAACCACACCACAGGCTGAAGTCCTTCCACGGCGGGGGAAGGGCAGCGTCCTCGTTGTCGGGCCGGAACAAGAAAGGGAAGCTAGTCGTTGGAGGGAAGACAAGGCTCGTGGAGTGCGACTCCACAGAAGAGCCTTACTCTATAGGGGCGCTAGCGCGCTACAACTAGCACTTTGAAGCCAGCTGAAAAACGGATGCGCGCTACTAGCGCGCAACGGTTTTCAAGCTTTACTAATAGGGCTTTATAGAGAGAGGTGAGTAAGGGGCTCGCTTCGCTTTTGTTGCGGAGTTCGCTGCCTTCCCACCCCTGCTTAGTGTTCCACTTGTGATTCTGGATGCAGTGGAGGATTTTTATAAATGCGCCCGAATGTTCCCCCTCCCCCCATAAGACTCTATTTCTCTTTCCTCCTCGAGAAAGAGAAAAAAGAGAATCAATCCTTTCTTCTCTTCTTTCATGTGAGAACGGCCCTATCTTGTATCGAAAGGTTTTTCGTGCTATACACCACGTTGAGAAAGACCAACTTCCTATGTATCGTACCTTTTTTTTACCTCGAAAGGGAGGTCCTCCTTATGATGCTACGGTCGGCTGTCCGAAGTGCATGCAAGGGGTAAACTCGGATAGGATAGGATTGTGCGTGCCGGGCCCTTCGGGTGTCATATTTTGGCCGAGTTTACCGTACCTCCGGCCCTTATGTTACGCGACCGTAATATTTTGTTACGTTCCACCGCTGTTACGCCAGAAAGAAAAGGTTCCACACGAGCTCTCGTTCTGCGGCGTGGTGGCAGGACCGATAGGGGATTGGCTCCGGGTGTAGATAGGGTAAAATCTGCAGGGGTCATGCAAATACATAGGCCCCTTCCCCTCTCTTTTGGATGAATGGGGTGGTTTAGAAGGCGCTTTCCGATCTACGGTCCCTCGGAGCGAAGGGTTAGGCAGGTAGTATGGGCCCTCTTACTTCCAGCTATGTGCTGTGCGGCTCCCGCGAAGCGAATGAAGGGAAGCTCTCAAGAGCTTTTTCCGCCAGCGGCTTATGTAGTGGTCGGCCTTATAAAGCTCGCTAAGCTTCGCTTCCTCGTCTTGCTTCTGGCAAAGCTTATACTTTGCTTGCTTCTCTCGCGCTTGCTTGCGCGCGGGAAGGCAACGAAGTTCAGTTCATGAGACCGCGGCGGAGTGGAGCAGCCGCGAAACTTTTTTTCCTTAGCTGGATCTCGCTGGTGCCACCTAAACGGTAAGTAGGCGGCGGATGTGTGACGTTTGGAGTTGTCGTTCGTGCACCTGTCCCCAATGGAAGAATGAGTGATCCGTTCCCCTGCGGATCATGGCCTTACCACTCGGTCCCCGATGGCCAGCGGGGGATTCGGTATAGCAGCTCACGTTCGTTTGCGCTGCGCGTTCCCGCTGGACTGGACGCGTGTTAGCTGTAGGAAGTATGGTTCCGAAAGTGACTTCGGTTCGCCAGTTCAGGCTCAACTCCTCGCTTTACGTTAGCGGACCCACAGGTCGGGCCGCGGCTCTGCGCTCTTTCTTTCTGTGTGGGACGATGCCGGGGAGAGAAGGGAATGCATCGAAGCGGCGAACAACAACAACACAACTACATTTTGGCTTTTCCCTCCATGAGATGAGCCCAGTGCATTGGACCGATGGATAAGAGAACTGAGCTGGCCTAAAAAGCGCTTGCCCGCTCTACGTACGATGTAGACTCCATCAGATACATATCGATTTCTTTCTGATGGATCAAGAATAGATAGTTGTCTCATCAATAGATAGAAATAGGGGATTTCCCCCTTCTTATTGATAGATTCCTTCTCTTTCTATTCCTACTCTTTCGATCTATCAGAACAGATCAGGCTATCTATCAATCGATTTGAAAATAGCACGTTCATATCGCTTTTCGTTCATTTTCGCCACGCCAACATAGCCGCCATAATAAGAAGCAGGCGAAGCAGCTAGAAGCGCTCGCTTCTAGCCCTTAAATTCTTATTTACGAATGAATTGGGAAAGCCAACAGAAAGATTCGATTCTGACTTCGTGGAGCCGGTGCTGCTGTTGCCTGCGCGTAGGGCCGTCCCCCACTCCCGTCCCGGGGCGCTAAGGGGCTTTTTTTTTTGGAACAGACGGCAGTGTTTTGCTGACGCCTCGAATCAAGCTTTTGTTGCGACATGCTATGTTTTATCCCCCATTGCTAGTAGGTTGATGGGTCGCACGCCCGGCACACATGTTTTGGCCTTGTGTGTCCATAACTCAAAATAGGTGACCTAACGGCCGCCGCCCGACTAAACATACCAATAGTCACCAGATTCATATGGGCTACTGAGGAGTAAGCAATGATCTTCTTAAGATCGATCTGTCTTGAAGTGGTCAAGGAAGTATATATTATAGCAATCGCGCTTAAAGTATAAATGAAAGGAGTAAAACAAAGTGTCGCTTCGGGAAACATGGGTATTGAAAATCTTAAAAACCCGTAGGTTCCTAATTTTAAAGGAATTCCTGCCAAGATGACGGATCCTGCCGTAGGTGCCTCTACATGAGCTTCGGGTAACCAAATATGAACAGGTACCATAGGCACTTTGACGGCGAAAGAGGCGAAAGAAGCAATCCATAGAAAGATTTGGCGCCGCTCACTAAATTCTGTGGTTAATGATATTTGTAAATCGGTGGTTCCTGTTTGGAGAAGAATCAACAGAATAGCTAATAGCATAAAAACAGATCCAAGTAAAGTATAAAGGAAAAACTGATATGCTGCCTTGATCTTTCTTTGTCTCGAACCCCATACCCCTATAATAATGGTAGAGTAAGGGGTGGCCCCAAAGCGGAATTGACCGGTGGTGGTCGGTCGAAGCTCCAGTAGGTAGCCACTCCCTTCTCAGGGAACCGTACGTGAGACTTCCGCATCATACGGCTCCGTCCCGAGCTTCCGTCGTCGGCCCTTGTCATTAGACCACTATCTATGCATGTATTTTCAGCCTGGACTCTCGAATCTTTTGCTTTTCGGGTGGTGGCGAACAATGCAGCTTGCGTTGCGGGAGATGCCCGCCCGTAGGGCCCGGCCTGCTTCTCGCCCGAAAGAACCGCTCACTAGCTAGCCGGACTAGTGGGGCCCTATCTGGAGACATACTGAAAACCATGCCTTTCGAACCGAACGCAACGCCCGTCTTCCAAGTCAAAAGATAAATGGGCTCGTTGGGAAGAAAGATGGAGTGCGGCCTGTAGAGCACCTGTAACGCACAGTCGGGTTGCTCACGCAGCGGATCTCTCTCTCTATCTATAGATAGAGAGAGATGTGAAAGTAATAGCCTTATGTTATGGCCGTCCCCCGACTTACGGCCTTTACGCTATTACTATTGTGATGTGAGCGGTTCAAATTGGTTTGATCTTTCCCAATTATCCTGGCCGGAACTTGTACGCAGCACTTATACGGAGGTGCATGCATAAAGGTTTGAAACTCTTTTCTTATCTGAATCTTAAGGACAGAACCCTACCCTATTCTCGAACCCTCTGCCGAGCTTAACCCTGCCCGCATTTCCTTTTGAAGGGGGCCAAAGAAATGTCTCCATCTGCAGCCAACAGTCTTTCTTCGGAATTATACTGAACGGGTCGATCCTCCCCTCCCGTTTGTTTTAGAAACTTTTCTTAAGGTCTCCTCGCCAAGAGCTCCCCGGCGACGACAGAGGAACCAACCCGCCTGCTGTGGCGGGGCGGCTTTTTTGTTTCACAATAAGACCTGGACGATTATCCCTACCCTCGGTAGCTTACGAGTTTACGTCCATCCCTGGTCGGGTACAGTTTCCTTTCGATTTCTCCCTTGTAGCCGTTACCCGAATTCGCGCAAGTGTGTCCACACCCCCCAAACTGACTTGACGAGGAATCCATTCTCGCGAACAAACACAACCCCTACACACACCTAGGAGCACCCCTTCCTGCATATCCATACAAGACCCGAGTAGGCGGGTCGAGGTCCTACGAGGTACCCACTACTCGGAGTACCCTCCCAAAAGGAAAAAGATGTGTCTGTCAGGTTCGGTTCTTCTTAGTTGGGTTGGGCAGGTTCGACCAGAAATGCTATGCTTACACACAAGACTACCCCTCCTCCCGAAAGCTTCGCGGGGACTACTTTACGACGACGGACGACCGCCCGTAGGGGGTTTACTGCACAAGGCCCCTGCAGAGGAAAAGCTTTATCCCAGCGAATAGAAGATGCTCAGCTCCGCACAACATAGGGATTGGCACGCTTTCGGGAAAAACATAGAATAGTAGAAGATCCAGCATGCGGAACACGGCGATCATTAGAAATTCACGAATTAGAGATGCTGTAATATACTCTTTCCCATAACTTCTCATACCAGACCAACCCACCAAAATGCAAATAGGGATCAGAAATGTGGTCAATATCACGAAGAATAAAGAGATACCGTCTATACCCAAAAAAAAATTGATGTTTTCATAAGGAAGCCATCGAAGGCTTTCCACAAATTGAGATTTGGCCGTAGAAGGATCGAATTGTATCCGAGGAACAGGAGAATACAAAAAAGTAATAAAAGAGGCACACAGACCAATCAATCGTATCAGTCGTATTCTTGAATTTGGAATGAAAAGAGGAGTAATGCTTCCTAGCACGGGACACAGAATAGGACCACTTAGATCAGAATAGCATTCACAGAAATGTTCTAACATAGAGTAGAATCGAACATTGAAGAGATTAGTTGACAACAGTAAAAAGATGGGCGCCTAATTCCAATACAATAGGGGTCTATCGGTGCAAGTCAGCTGAACACCGTGATTGATGAGTGGGTAGGTGGGTTAGGTGCACCTCTCGCCCAGTAAGAAATAATGAGGCTAGTCCCCACCCCTGGAAGTAGTGGGGCCCCCTTCCCGCGTATGCGCCTTTATTTCTTTCTATTTTTTTTTTTTTTATCCAATGGAGAATCTTTCTAAAAAAATCTCTCTGGCAACAATTCGTCGATTTCAATCCAAGGTGCACCTTGCCTTTTTTCAGGTAGCTTTGACGCCTATTCAGCTAGCGGGACATTAGTCATAGCCGAAATTCGTCGAAAAAGAGGAAGTTTTGTCTTTCTTTCAATCAAAATAAGAGAACAAAGAAACCACTCAAAAATGAAAGTTAAATAAAAAAGTTTCAGTAAGAACTAGCACTAGACTTCTTCCCCCCTTTCTACTTTTCTTCTCTCTTTTTGTTTGTGTTTTCACCCGGGTTTTTCATTCTGTTTTATAGAGACCTGAGGAAATATTAATAATAATTAATGTAGAAAGGTGAGGCACTTTCCCCGGCATACGAAAAAAAAGAAATCCAGGATGACGGCTTTCAAAAGACGAGTAAGAGACGGGGAGGGGGAGGCTCTCGAAACCAAGCGAGACTAAAAAGAACATGGGAATTAGCACCATTCCTATGAGTGCTTTTTTTCGAAAAGCCAACAAAGGGACAGCCCTCTTTCTCTATCTCGGTCTCGGTTTAGCATCATCATATATCGATCCGGAGAGAATTTGGATTGGTTGTAGTGCGGATTAAGGAGCTGCTCCTCCATGCTGTGGCTGTGGAGGTGGGGGCTGCCGCCGCCTGATAGAGGCAGAAGCCGGGGCCACCGGAGCTATCTGCGTCGAGTGTGTCGATTGAAAGAGGAGGGGAGACAAAATCAATTCCAGCGATAAAATAGAAAGAGTCGTGCCGTTCAAAGTGGAATTCTTCTAAGATCCATCCATTGCTCGATCGATTTTGCATGCTCTGCTCCCAAAATGCAGAGAGACTTGCGAGGGCAGATCTGGGTTGGTTGGTCCGGAAAGTCATGGGGGAGGCAGGCTAAGTGAAATAAAATAATATACTGGTGCTACTATAGAATCTTTTGAATCACGCACGGCACACTTTCTATATCTCCTCCGTCTACAAGGTGAACAGCTTGGCTTACAGCACAGCGTGTTCGCCACCACACCGGCTGGCTGGTGCATTGGCCCTTTGAATGAATAAGAGAAGGGCTTTGTATAGACACCCTTGAGCCATATTCGTCGCCCTAGGCTCACCATTATTTCATTTCATTCTATTTATGGGTTCTAGCTCCAAAGAACATATACATGGAGCTATGTCGACTTACGTACGTCTCGTTGACCAAACGATTAGGTATACCACGCCACGTATCATCCCCTCTTTCCATAAAAAAAAAAAAAAAAAGAAAAGATATAGTGATCGTGCCGTAAGACCTTGTTCGTTTCTACTTGACGTTATTTTCCTCGGTTTTTTTTACATTACATAAGGTAGCTTGCTTACTTAGCGCTTGCGCTAAGGATCTAATCAGAGTCAAACTTCAATTTAAAATGAAAAAAAACCTTTCCTTTATTAGCCGGAGTACAAGTATACTCCTTGATCTTTAGTAAAGGCGGATTAAGCAAAAAAAAAACATTTTTTTTTTAAGTCTTAATGTCCTCGTTGAGAGTCGCTCTGCGAAAGGTCCAGTAATCTCTGACTTGGTCTTCGAATCGTAAGTTTCAGCCCGTTCCCAGCTCGCCTCGCTCTCAGGTTGGCCCTTCTACTTGACTAAGTAGTATTTCACTCGTGCAGTGGGTGTATGGGCTAGCCCATGGTGCGGTCAGCTATGATATACTCAACCTTCTTCTTTAGTAGGTTCATCTACAACATCTGGTGGTGCCCTCGCGGGCACGTTCCTCTCTGGGTCGGTCTGGTCTAATCGAAGTCAACTGACTCACATGGAATACGGGGTGAGTTTTCATCGAGCTGATCGCTTGAGTCTATAGGTTACCTCTCCTATCCGCTTCTCTACAAGGTCTACTTTCTTCTTCCTTCAAACCCGGCCAAGCCTTTAGTTTAAGTAGGTTTGGGCTAGGTCGTTGCGATCCTGTCACCTCTTGGCAAAGTAGGCTGATGGGCAAGCCCCCTCTTTTCACAATGGTGTGGGGCGTCAGAGGCTGTTGCCCCGGGGCCAACTCGAAGGGGCTGAAGTTCGACGCAGAGCTTTTTGGTTGTTAAGTTATAGCAGCACTGAGCAACATCCAACAGCTCCAGTCCTTCTGGTTTGCACTAAAGTGCCTTAAGTAGCCCTCGAGGAGTCCGTTTATTCTCTCCGTCTGAGCTTTCAAAGATATACCGACCGTAGGTATCTTACCATCAGATACCGACAGTCGTCTTCTAACATTACCGACCTTTAAATATCGGGTTTTCATCAATTTCACATAACATAAAAAAAAGCTCTTTTCATCATTAAAAACAACCTTCTTTCCGACCTCTTGCATTGCATTACCATAACAAAAAGAATCAAAATGAAAAAAAAAAAGAGAGATTGCTCTTGTGACTCGGAATGAACCTTTCTCGGTGGAGGAAAGGAATAGCGAAAAATTCCTATAGAGCATCCAAGAACAAGAAGATTCAATCGGACGACGAATTCTTACGTGGTCCAAGGAAATCAAAGGTCCACTTCCACGATTTCATCTATATCGAATCTTAATATCAGAATAGCTTATATAGTTATGATTTTATTTAGGTCCACTGACTTTTTCTTTCTTTCTCATTTTTCGAATCTGATTGGAACAATGGAGAAGTAGGAAGACTTTATCGATTCCATAATGGGTATCTAGAATATCTATGTCCCAAAACAACAAATCTGAATAATAAAAACATGAGGATGAGGCAACGACCATAAGTGACATAGCAATTCTCCTAATCGACTACTTATCATCATAATGAACATTCTACTTAAAAACTAAAAAAAAACTACTCACCAGGCGGTTACCTTTTTTTCATATCTTTATTCTCTGCTGAAAAAGAAAATGAAGACTAAGACAGGAGTTTCGTAGAAAATAGAAAAGCCCTTTTTTTATCGGATTTGAACCGACGACTTACGCCTATTTCTTAGGGCGTTTAAAGAGCGCGACTCTACCGCTTAGTTAAAGGGCCCATTTGATTCAATTCATGAATTAGCCCACTATGAGTTTACTGCATTTATATTTATAAAGATATATTTTCTTATAATAATATAGTATATCATTCGTGTCTCTGTTACAACACGGCGAAACTAAATGGTTCGAATGAAATCCAATAAGAAAAATAATAAGAATTTTGAGGCTGTACACCTAATTTTCCTGGGATTGTAGTTCAATCGGTCAGAGCACCGCCCTGTCAAGGCGGAAGCTGCGGGTTCGAGCCCCGTCAGTCCCGACCTAGGATCCGATGAATCGATCAATTCATCTCTTCATTTTCTGTAAAAAGAAAAGAAGAGACAAAGAGTAGGATCTAATTCCCAGCAGGAGGATCCTTCTTTCGTTTCGCATTTCTCATCGGACAAAGAAAGTCAAGGAATCCAAATGACAATAACTAGTACCGATTGATGGAGGAGAAACATATGTAGGTTAGTACAATCGGGGGTATCACCATATTCAGGATTCAAAGAGATACCGTACTGGTCTGGCTTTTTTCGATTGTTCCTGATCCATCGAATAGAGTAGCACAATTTTTTTCCCAGGAGCATATAAAATTTGATTTTTATGATACGTAATTAACTTAACATAGTTACCCGTACCCGGCAGGGTACTTTTTAGATTCAACCTACCCTTTATTCTAGCTCCGATTTAGTGTAACCTATATGACTAATTGGGGACAATCTATCTATCTTATCAAAATGAATTGCACACTGGATTCTCGATGTATGCGTCCCAGTCTAAGGAAGGGGAATACTAATAAAAGATCAAAGATCCGCTCCAACTTCTTGTGATTCGACACTGGGAAGGGATATAAAAAAACAAGATGATGAGATTATGGAAGTACCGAGCATTTATTGCTACTGCACTGTTTATTATAGTTTCTACTGCTTTTTTTTTACTTTTTTTCTATAAGAAAAAATCACCCATCAAATATTGAATGACTGAGCACTCAGATCCTATCGCGAGTCTTGATACATAGTATCTTCAGTCCTTTCCAAAACTCCTAATTTGATTCCCCATCGGTCCATCCAATCTAATTTACGACTCAGTCAGTAGACACTAGGGTAAGTTAGGTAATTAGGAATGATTTTGAGTCTTTCCTAAAACCCCTCCTTGGATCCTAGGAGCAAGGATTTACAGTCCTTTAGAACAACCTTTTGATCCTAAGATTTCCGGTCCCTTACTTTCATATTTTTGAATCTCACAATGGAATTTGACTACCCAAGTCGATCCTATTGGCAACGGGCAAACAACGCTTACGCGGGATCTCGGTGCCTTCTCTTGAAAGAATAGAAGTTGAGTTCGAGTTGTTTATCATGCCGGATCAGAAAAGTCAAAAGCCATACTAAAAGCCAGCGGACCTGCTCACGAGAGTCAGGCCTGCTCTGTAATGGGCAGACGTAGCAGGGCCATCTTAAAAAATATAGAAAAAAGAGCCGCTGGAGAAAACCAATTACGCTGGATTCTTAATTCCATGGAGTATGTTGTGAGTTTGAATTGACCCGGTTAGCTAGAAGGTTCCTTTCGCTACCGTCCTAAGGTTCAATCAACTGTTGGTTTGCTTTAACAAGATTTCACTGAAGTGAACCCGACGCGAAGTTGGTGAAACCTGAGCGTAACTATGTCACGTGAAGTGAAGAACCTCTGCTTCCTTTTTTAGACACCTTCCCTGATTTTTCCCCGGAGCACAAGAGCTAGGGTAAACTCGTCAGCTGGATAGCTATAGTACAGAATTGTTGGGGGGAATAATATATATATAATATATATATCGCTTTTCCGGGGGGACCGAGAAAAAGGGAAGGAGATATGGAGCCAGTGAGTGGCAACTGGTTCTTCGGTGCTATCAAAAACAGCCTTCTATGCGCTATCAGAGCCACTCGTCCCTTCTCCTTTCCTTTCAGTCAAGGTCTAGCCTCGCGTAGCTAATGAAAGGGAATACCTTAGAACAGAACCTACTATAAGCCCTGAGAGCCAGAAAGCAAACCCCCCTTACCAACCTCTTAACCTATAAAAAAAACCCTTTCTCCTTTTCATAATAATAAGGTAAGCATCAAAGCCCAGCAACTTGTTGGGAGTAAGGGCTGAAAAGAGCTCTTTGTATAGGTTGGGTTTGCTGGTTTCCGGGAACATTCGACTCCACTAACAAAAAGATTCTTGGATTCCGTCCTTCCCCCTGCCTCGACCTTTGCTCCCGGTTCCGGGTCAATGGAACTGCCTCTGGTTTTTTCCCCTTTTCTTCTCTTTTTTATCTTATTACCTGTCATCAAGCCTCCTACCCCGGATTTTTAAGTCAATTTTGAATAGACTCATCTCTAGGCTTCGCATCTTCATGAAAAAGACCCATGCCTCCGCTTATGGCTTTCATACCACCCATACGTGCTCTCCTTCTCTCGCCTCCCCCGCCATTGCCTTTGCATCGCAAAGAGAAAAAAGGGTCTATGCCGAAAGAGACAAGGGTGCTGTATGTATGTATAAGTCCAAAAGAGCTATGATGGCTCTCGAAATGGAATTGGAAGAGCAAGATGAACTAGGGCTAGCACATTAACAGGATATTCCATTTGTGATAGGGATGGCAGATAAACCAGATATGTAGGTTAGTTTTATCCTTATCAAAGCAGTAATACCTATTAGTTAGTATGGTTGGGTAATTTAAAGTCTTACCTAGGTGTGCCGCTCGCCCGCAGGCGCGTATTAATACAAGAAGAGAGGCTTTCTTATCTTTTTTTTTTTTTTTTTTTAAGGAAAGTACTTTGAACCTAGCTAGGAGTCCTTCTATCTGGAGGTGGCTTCCGGCGCCCTATGCACGTAGCAATAAAGCAGACTAGGCCGACTTTTCGCGCAGGTGAAAAAGAAAATCCACCACTCGGGTCTTTAGACACTCGCCCTAATCAATAAGCGGGAGAGGGGAGGGAAGACGAGGAATAAAAAAGGACTTCGATTCAGGATAGAAGATCAGTGGAGCATGTTGGGTCAACTAGAAGCATCTCTTTGAAAACCATGGGTTTCATGCAATCGAATGCTATGTTGGCCTCTCTCTGTCCTTAGTAGGGGCCGTTGATAGTTCCTTCCGCCATAAAAGCCAAAATCAGTAAGATTATGCTGAGAAAAAGAGGGTGAACTAGAATCAATTCTCTCGAATTTCAGATATTTTTGACTTTGTCGTTTTTGAAGGGCATTTTCTACCCTATTAAGTAGGTTGGGCGGTGGGTGGGGAAGGAATGTTCCCTTCGGATGGATTCATTTTTCATCCTATCTTAAATGACCGACAAGACCAGACGCGTTGCTCCGGCCCAGTACGAGCCTCAGACAGAGCAGAGCCCTACGTTTGCTGCCGAGAAGAAGGGGCCGGGCCTTCTTTGAATGTCCGGCATCCATCTTGATTTACTACTACATCTAGGGAAGCTCAGTTGGTAGCTAGTTCGTGACGTGCCGCTGCAGCTTCTTCCCCGTCGAGAGATGTCCCTTCTTCTTATCTCCAGCATCCTCCGCTCCGCTTTCAAGCTATCTCGAATCCCGTGGCATCGACAACAAGACACAGCACAGGGGCAGATCAGCTTCACTGGGACCTGGAACAAGGGGGGGCCAACCCAACCCCAAAAAGCATCTTTTTTCCCCTAGCAGGATCCCCAGAGACGAGATCTGGACCGCTTCCTTTTGTGCTGCTATTCCATGGTGGCATTCATTCAACCCACGGCTTTGGACCCGTGGTGAGTCCCCTGCTTGCTCTGAATTTGCTTTCCTTCTTGCCCCCTCCCAATTTTTCCCTTACCACTATCCAATAGAAAGCCTAACTCCCATATATGCTGTATGAATCGAATCAAAAGAGTGACATCCTCTATGGAGTTTTCCTTATGTTATGAGTAAGCCCTTCGCATTCGCGAATTCTATCTCTGAAAACATATTGAGTATGAGAAAACCCCATAGCGAAAGGCGCGGCTACTCTACCTCTGATCAAACATGAAACCCACCCATTGCTTTCAGAACCGGGCCGCCATGAGCGTGGAGTCAGGGGCCCGACCTTCTTCCGTTTAGCCTGAAGCACTAAGAGCTAGCTGTAAGCCTGGCCCCTTGCCTTAAGCAATAGGGATTCAATCCAGCCATAGGTTTTCCCAAAGGCTACCGTGTTACGATACGAAAGCTCAATACAGACAGAACCAGAAGAAAGAAAGGCACTTAGGGCAGGGTAAATGGTCCCTAAAGGGACGGGAAAAAACCCACTAGAAAGAACGGGAGGTCATCCAGGGTAGTCCACTTTATCCGTGACTCTGAGTACAAGATTTCCGGGATCAAGAAACTCGCAAACAAATATGCTCGGCTGGACTCTTTTCTCGTATGTCCGGAAAATGTTGTTTCGATACAACTCAGCTTGCTGCATAGCCTTTCTTTCTCGTCTAAACACTCCAGATCCGCACTTCCCTTTACTCCATAGGGCCGAAGCTTTACTAAGAAGGGCTTTTTTTATAGGGAGAGAGTAAGGGGGAATCAATCGCACTGATGCCCCTATGCTTTCTGCCTACTCGGACTGATTGGCTTAAGACCGGAATGCTTACCAATGCCGCTGATCTCCCACTTTCAGTAAGGGATGAGCATACGACAATCCTTGCAGCTAACTAATGGCAAGGTCCGGAAATAAAGAGTTTTGAAGGGAATTGCCTTCATTAAGGAAGCGAACAAGCATCGATCTATTTAAGGCGCCCTTCCACCAAGCGTTAAGTGCTACACGAGAGTACAGCTAACCTAAGCGCCCACGAAGAGAGATTTCGAATACTGAAAAAAGTAGGTAGTAGGCCTTCAACCAACCTACTTTAGTTTTTTTCTTGCGCACTTGACCATGCTTCCTCGGAAAAGGAGAAAGAATCTTGCATCTATCTCGAGTTGCTCCCTTGAACGATCTATTCCTGGTTTTGTGACGTCGAGTTTGCTCTATTCTCTTAGCTCGGGCTCCTATCAAGCTTCGCTTCGCGCATGATAGCGGCATTATTGGGGAAGGAGGTCGCTCGCTAGTGCACCTCACCCAAGGTTCACGTCGCTAGGTCAATTCATGCTTCGACACACTCTTCTATCCATCTATCAAGAAGTCCCTGAAAAGTTTCCCGCCCTACTCCACAAACTTCCATTACTTCGGTTCCAGTCTTGGAGACCTACATATCGACCGGGAGCCCCTCCAGTCTTATTTTTCCGGGGTCACTTTTTTATTTACTTGGACCTACACACTACCGAAAATAAGGATTGATGTGTCTATTCTTAGGAAGTCTCCTTCTCAATAAATTGGATATTGCCTTCTTTATTCACGAAGATCATACCCCCAGAGCAGTCAATTGGAGAGCCCCCTAGAAAATGGGGATTAAGTTGGGCTTGTTTGCAAGAGATTCGAAAAAAAGAGATAGGGATTGTCTTCTGCGAATGTCTAGTAAGCATTTATCCTTCTCTAACCCCTCGGAAAAGAAGGAGAATAGCTTTATCCCGTCCCCCATATGCCCTTCGTTCTCCTGTTGTATGGATGTCTGTTTTCCCTCTTAAGTCCCTTCAATGCTGTCGCATTGTTGCCCCTTTCGCTATGGTCCTACCGTTTTATTCAGGCCTTTCCTTATGAACCGATGGTTTCATGATTCGGGTTGCTCCTTGAGTTCAATGTTTTCGAGCGTCAAAGCACCTAACTATACCTACACCATGCACTCCGCCGGTAAGCAGCCCGGGCATGAAACCGCATTTGGAAGCATATGTGTGCCACTTTGGCACGAGATTTCAGCTCTACTTTCATGGTTCCACTGTTCGTCGAGATCCCTTGAGTGCTATTAAATGGCACGTATGTTAAGCTTTGCTTTCGAATGAGGAAAGAGTTAATTGCCACGTGGAAAGTCTGACTGAGCGTCCCCTCTTGTGCCCGAATCTTCTCGGCTGAATCGTTGAGTGCCCCATGAGACGAGAGGTTCGATTCTTTCCCTCTTTTCTGAGCGACCTTGCTCTTCTCTCTGGACCCATATAAGTGAAGAGATACCAGGAATCTCTAAGGAAGCACGCCACCCTGCGACCTCAGACCCTATCTGCCCGCTACAGATGCTTGCTATGCGCTAGCCTATCCCGCATATGAGACGGATTGCTCCTTTCTTCTAGCCTCACCTCCCCTATCGCTTACCGTTAACTGCTACTGCTGCTCTCGTTGATGCTATTAAGAGATAACTGGCACAGATTGATTCCTTCTCAGATCCATTCACTCAACCTTCGCCTGCCTTTCACTCCTTTTTTTTCTCTTAATAGAAAAAATTCTAGCTACCTTTCTCCGAGCTCCTAGGCTAAGCTAACGCGTATCCGTTTTCTTGTTTTAAATAGTCTCTTACTCACAAGTAGTACAGTTAGAAAGGAATAAATAGATCTTTTTAATAGAGATATCGCTTAACCTTTAACTAATACAGAAAGAGCTTAACTGATTGCTCGAAAGGCCTTCTTGATCCAACTGCAACTGATTCACACGGGTCCCAGTAGGACCCTACCCACCAAAACTTTACGCACAAAGAGACCTGGAAGACAAACGAAAGACTGAAGGAAGATGGTAACCTATCATTCTACAAAACCCCTACCGCTTTCATTGGTTAGTAGATCCCCGCATCATCGCTCGGGATCAGAGACCTTCATATTTAAGTACGGCTTTTAACCACACACAAAGAAAAGAGGGGCCTGTATGAGTGGCATCACAGACACGTTGACTTACAACTTTGAAAGATCAAAAACGTTTACCTTTTTCGAAGGGCAAGAGGGGGGGGGAAACAAGTCTAAAACAGAGATACTCGTCGATACGATAGGTTGATTTACGCTTACCAGTCATTATTAATAGGCATAAAGCCTAATCTGAATTTGGAAGACAATACCTATAGAGGGCTGGTAATTAAAAAAAATACGAATAAGCTGGTCAAGTAGAAGGAACTCCCAGAGTGTGAAGCCCTTTGGAGTAGGAGATGAGACTTGGTCTGGGGCAATTGCACCGTTCTCTCCCTCCGCACATAACTAATCGAGAACGAACTTCGCAATTAGAGTTCCGTGACTTCCGGGCTTAGCTCTGCAGATGTTTTCAGGACGAAGAGAAGACGGTGCTAGTCTTTGAGGGATGTCCGCTCTTGCCGCTGCACAAGTAACTGCTGTTGTCGCCTTGTCCGCCGTTATCTTATCCGCTTGAATAAGCTCACTCTTGGTTAGCTATGAACACGGAGTGAAGAATCGCTAAGGCCAATCATTCCCTAGTCTCTCCTATATCCTATTGCTATTCTAGCTGTGATCTTCTTCCTAACTTGGGATATTAAGTAAAATAATCACATCACTCATTGGCAAAGCATGAATTAGCCTTCGAGTTGTGGCTTCTTGTTCATCTTTCACTATCTGACCTTTCATTTCAGGTTCTCTTCTCTTAGTCTTCCATGACCCATTCCTCTAGAAATGACTTTTGAATAAGCTAATAAGAGATCGATTACGCGCATCATCGCAGAATCCTTCAGAAGATTGCGATATCTTAGATCAAAAGCCTAATAGTTCAGTGAATCATGGGGAAAAGCCCTCGTATAATCGTATAAGAAGATGCTCACACGTAGAGAAACTTTTCTGAGAGAGGAGGATCCATTCATGGAATCGGAAGAGGAGGCCTTTGTCATGGTGAGTTTTCTTTGCTTGCTCCTATGATAAAGGGAAGGGGAGAGGTGGGGTGAACGAATCGGATCTTAGAGAAGTCTCGGTCTTCGTCCACACCTAGGACAGGGAAGAAGGATCCATTTGAGAATTTAGCTAGGGCTACTATTTGAATTAAGCCGAAGCCGGGGGAGGAATCGAATCCGCAGACAGGTCTTGTCTAATGACTTGGTTTCTCCAAGAAGAATTGAATCATAAGCATGGAATCGGGAAAGCATTGGATTTCCAACAGTAAATATTCTTTCTTTGAATGCTGTCCCTTTCTGTAGAATCCCCTGCTTTTGAAAAGGCTAAGGCTTGAATGGCGCTCTTAGAATGGCTTGTGCAAGAAAAGTCTGGAATGCCAAGTGCGGGTAAAATACCCGCATTCCTATCAATGAAAGATGAGCCTCTATAACTGAACATAAGATAATGGAATCTAAGCCTCGATTGAGGATTCCCTTGAATCGGATTTCTCGAGCCGGTGAGAAAGATAATTCGATAGATGCCACAGCCTTTACGAAGATGGGTGCCTCTCGACAAAAAGAGACTTTGGATGCAAGAGATCGATTCAATAGGAGATTTGACGCTAAAAAAAGACCTCCTTCACGCACGGGAACCAAAACAAAAGAAGGAAGGAGATAGGATCCACCTGCACGTCCGAAAGGAAGCAAGACCAGAAGATGCAGCATCGAGACCTGAAGGCAACCGAGGAACTACTATTCAAGACCACACAGACCGACAGCCGTTAGAGAAGAAGAGAGAGGCACCACACGCTAGTTACCAGTACCCCGACAGCTGCCACCTGATCAAACCGGGAAAGCTGGAACCGTGCCACCAAACTCCTAAAAAAGTCAATTATGGATCGCCCTTGCATGAGAAGCTGCTCACGCTCTCATTACGTGGAGGATTTCCGTCATGAAGGCATGATTGATGAACCGAAGCTTTGGAATTTTTGCACATATCCCTAGCCAGTAATTCTTCATTTGTGCGCTCGAGGGAGAAGTTCCTGCAAAAATTTGGATGATGGCCCGGTAGCGTCGCCGTGGTCGCCTGGAGCCCGTGGAGGAATTTGACCTCTTTCCGCTAGATGAAAGCGGAGCAGTGGATGCCATTGTGGAAGGAGGGAAGAGAAGATGGTAAAGCAAAAACTGTCCACTTAGTGGAGATAGCCATTCCTGGCCTGGAATGTGGATTAATAGGAAAGAATTTGCTGTTTAATAAAACCGGATAGCAGAAAGATTTTTGGTTCGACTGAGAAATGGACGACTGTTGAGATGGCTTGTAAATATGGAAGAAGATCTCTTGGCCTGCGGTAGGGAGCTTGAGAGTAATATGCCTTGACCAGGAAGACTGTGGATTATTGACATCTCTCAAATCTTGTCACCCCGCTTCTCTATAAAGGCAAAAAAGGAGGAATCCCGTCCGTGTACGTTTTATTCAGACCAATATGGTCAGATGATCCTTTTCTGAGAAAAAATCTCCAGACTAGCTTTGCTCTGACGAGATTGATTAGTGCCGCACTTTGAGACCTTAACTGCTTCCCGGTACGAAGAGTAGGCCCCTCTTTTATTGAAGTAAGCTAGTAAACCCCTTTCTAAACTAAACGAGTCACACTTTCGAAAGGAACACGTAGTAACTCGACCGGAAGGGAACGAGTGGAATCCTTGTAACGATAGGGTTAGGACTACGTGAAGGTTAGTTCAGCTCGACTGATAAGGATAGGTAGAGAGGAGCGATCAGTGGATGCATGAATCCTCTTAAAAAAAAAGGGAAATCCCCCTTTTCGTCCCTGACTCGTCCAGTAGGAAGAACTCTTTTTCAAGCCCCAGCTATCTAGTTTCAGAAAAAAGCTAAGCCTATTAAGTCTAAGTGTTCTGTTAATCCCCTTTTTTTTTTGAAAGCCAGCCGGGACTATAGCAGTCTCTAGGGCAAGAGCTAGTTCCATCAATAAAAATTCCATCCCCTAAAATTGCACTAAGGCAAGTCTCCATTGAAGTTGGCATATTAGCATATAAGTTGGCACAAAGGAAGGCCATATAGGGAAGAAAGTTGCTTTTATAGAAGTTCGAAGCATGGCATGATAAAGCCTAAGTAGGTCAAGTGCAAAAGGCTCTATGGCAATTGAGAGTTTCAACAATCAATCTAGTTCTATCCCACTCCCGATTCTCACTCCTTCAATCAAGCCAGCTGAGAGTTCAATTTCAATTAGTAAAGCGAGCTAGTAGGCAGGAGGGTAAGCTGGCTAGTCTAGAAAGATCTTTCAAGCCAGGCAGCACTCTTTTAATTTAAGAAGCCCCGCTTCAATTCTAGCAAGAAAACCAGTTAAAGGTCGCATTCTAGGAGGAGTTTAAAAGAAAGAGGTTCAATTTATAGGGTAGGGTTAGGTAGGTCCCTAGATTCAGTTTTAGAAAGCTTAATGGCATTAACATCCCCCTTTGTTACATCCCAGCCAGCCTCTTTCATTGGCCTTGCTACTTCCATCGATCGAGGTGAAGTTGCCTTTGCTCGAATTGCCTATCTTTTCAAACAGTATGTTAAATAAAGTGATTTTATCTGCTTTATTTTTAAAACCTCCTAGACTAGTAGAGTCTAGTCTGTACAATTAAGATGCATTTCCTTAATATAGCAGTGTTGCTCTTTAACTTTTAAAATTGGAAATATAAAACAAAAACTAAAAACTGACTCTAAATGTAAATAGACTATTTAAGTGCTTAGGGAGTGGTAAACCCATGCATTTATAAAAGAAAGTTCGTTCTCTTACCCGAGAAATGGAACTCTAGTAGAGGGGAGACCAAAATAAAGAACTCCATTTTCTCTCCGTCTTTCTTTTCTGGCTCTCCAGCGCGCCCTAAGGATAGACCTTCCCGCCAGTTAAAATTGGAGTGCTCAGGATTGCAGCCCTGAGGCAAACTTATATCCTTTTCATTTTCTTACTAATAGAAGCCTTTTTGTAAGCCCGGAAATAATGTAAGAGATTACCATTGATTTACACTCTTAAGCTAAGCGCTTTTCTAATCTCTTTAACCATCAAGTCTGACTTAACTTAAGGCCTTCCATCCTGGTTTTATAGTAGGAGTCCCCAAAATGTTATGCATTCTCTTTCCTACAGGGTAGGAGCTCCTTCTTCTTAAATTCCTATTCCTGCGAGCTAGTATCAAATCAAGCCTGTGAGCCTTTTCTAAGCTCTTTCTCTTTTTTTTTTAAGCCCTTCTAGTAAGTAAGCTTTTTTCAGCTATTTCGAATCCTTATACTTTTTTAATTTATTGCATCCCTAAACTTATAGAGCGATTTTTAGAATCTCTTCCCCCAGCTAGCCTATTTCAAAGCTCTGAACTCAGCCTTTCAAATTACAGGACTGGGACCCCTACAGCTGCAGTGAAAGTTTCTGCCTTTTCGCGAGTTTGATTTGAGTGGAAGTTGTTGGAATTGCGTTTTCTATAAGGGCTATCAGGCAGAAAAAAGATAAGCCTCTGGAGAATGAAAGTTATAGGGGAGCCTTATAAAAATAAAAAGCCTTCCCGTGGACTAAGGCAGGGAGTTTTTTCATACCTGTTTTTCCTGTGTATGGAGCGATTAGGGCACATTCTCAATGAAGCAGTCAATGAGGGGCGATGGAAACCTATTCGTCTTTCCAGGAAAGCTCTCCTCCACCTTTTCTTTGCAGACGACCTTCTTCTTTTCGGAGAGGCTAGTGTGGATCAAATGAGTTGATGATTTTTAGAACGGTTCTGCTCGTTGTCAGGGCAGAAAGTGAATGTATCCAAGTCCAGGCTTTTGTCCTATCCACGTGTGATTGATAAAGAAAGTAAAGGGTGCTGCTTTTACTCGGGAAAGCAGGTTTGGTTGAAATGCTATTAGGTGGTTGGTGCTCCCGGCCGTAGTTGGTGTATCATAAACGAGGTTCTAACCCGAAAAAGCTTAGATAGAGGAAATGTTATGGTTTTTATTGCCTTTGGGATGGATACGCGGGTACTAGTTCTCGAACGAACTCCGCAGGATTAGGAATTGGCTGCGGAAGCACTTTATCTTATTCATTGAAAAGAAAAACAACAATGATCATAATTTTATAGTGTAGCACTGCAACCACCTGCCCCATGCATAAGGGCTTATTCGAATTGGGAAAAAGGGGTAAGTTACTCTTGATCCAGGAATTGGACGTAGATTCAAAACCAGGGTCTACCCTTGGGAATGATAGCACTTCATTAGAATGCCTGGAAGCAGCCAATTTTATTCTTTCTCACTCAACTGAGGAAGGGAAAGGAGCAGAACTTTCCCTATAAGAAGGAAATAGGGATTTCTCATTAAATTAGACTAGTTTTTTTTTGGAAAGAGTCTTCTTCCTCTTCGATGAAGGGAATCCATCCTTCAACTCCTATAAAAAGAACTCCCGTAAAAGTCTACCTAAATAGTGAAGAAAAGAAGACATCTAGGTAGGTAATGCAATTCAAATAGAAGTTTCACCTTGGTAATGTAATTCACTCCGGAAGAAAACCTCTCAGACCCATTAGTGAAGCAAGGAAGTCAACGTCGGGGAATATCGGGTTTGAAATCCCATAACAGGAAGAAAAGACAGCTCCAATCAGTCGCTACTCGATGGAAGAACTTTTTGTTCTTATCCCCCTTCCTTAACCACGTAATTCTCATGTACACATTGGTTGGCGGCATAGTCTTCCACAAGCTAGGCGGGTTCCACGGTCCTTGCTCGTCTCTCAATTGATTGTAACTGTAACCCCCTTTCCTTGCATTAAAGGCAAGTTTGAACTTGTGTGCAAAAAAGGTATCATGGTGCTTTGTATCTTTTTTTTCTATCTTTGACCTAAAGCCGATTGATCTAACTTTAGTTTAGGATTTAGGGGGTAGTTTTCCTTCCTTACACATCTTCTCAAGTAGGATTCGAACCTACGACCAGTCAGTTAACAGCCGACCGCTCTACCGCTGAGCTACTGAGACGGGCTTATTAAGAATCGGTTTGCTAAATCGATATACAAGAAGATTGTATCATGGGTTTGAATCCCATAGGAGCTACATAACCATCTACATAACCATGTAGATGCAGGTTACGGTATCAGATCAGACGACCAATAATTTCGAAAGGCAAGAATGAAGAACAAATTCACGGACTCTCGAACTAATGCCGACACAACGCAACACCCATCTAAATGGACCACAAAAGAACCCCAAAACACGGAAACAGATGCACGCTTTAACTAACCAACTAACCCTTTTCCATGAAGTTGATCAACCCCTGACGATTCACCCAGACGAATCCTGCAAAACATGTACATATAGTCATCCATGTATGTATGCTTCATATCATGGAAGATGGCCTTCGGGTCGAACCGATACATAACTAAGGATGGCAAGTGACGCTGGGGAAAGACCAAATAGTTGGAACGGTTTCGGCTAAGATCCAACACTTCTAAGGAAGAATCCAACAAAAAGGAAGCGAGCGGGTGAATTGAAAGGGGATAATATTATGTTACCCGACTTCTGCATCAAGGTTCCGCTCTCAAACCATCCTATTCCTGATCAAGTAAGGAGTCGAACGTTACGTCCTAGTTAATACTAGGCTCGGGCACGGCTACCGCTTCTAAGCCCAAAAAGCCCACCAAGCACTTCTGGTATCGAAAGGAAAGCCTCCACCACACCTGGGGGAAACGCTTGAAATAGAGGAAGGAGAATTAGACTTGGTGTTGTTGAATCAATCGATCGTGAAAGAAAAAGTACTCACGAAGGAAGAGATGAAGCTATTCAAGAATTCCCTATATATTGTTTTATTATTCTTTATATATATATAATGAAGCAGATTTTTTTTAACCCACCAATGACCAATGGGTTCTAAACAAAGGAGGAAACGACTGTGGAATCCACTTATGCTTTAACTTATCGGGAGACGGGAGAAAAGATGCTCACTGTTTGGCTTCTATAAGTGGCGCTTTCGATTGACTGCCTTCTTTCTCACTACTTCACGTTAGTGTGCAATTAAATCTACTCTAAAAACCTTCAATACTTTGCCCGTGAGACTCCTTTATTCGGAAAATTGTAGGCTGCAACTAGTGGGCTCTCTTCAAATCAAAGTATTCAAAGTCCACTTATTAGCCTTACCTTACCATTTTACGAGTAATACAAATAAAAAGACTATTTATTTATATAGGGAGAACCCAACCTAGTAGAATGTGCTTCCTTACCTCTCTCTACTCGATCGGAGACACCCCATGCCTCCTTAAAATGGGAATTCATCCGCCCTAATGTAAAGGAAATGAGAAGGCGATCGATGGAAACTTTGAGTCAGTCTTCTACGAAGCTGTAGCTATTAAGGCTAAAGTTTATGTTAATGAGGAAGGAGAAGAGGCTAGTTCGTGGCTTGGTCTTCACTGACACACTATCGGACCTTTCGGGTTAAGTTAGTGTTCAATGAGCCCAGACCCAATAATCCATTTCTTTAATTCAAGCTTAAAGGCTTATAGAAAGCGGTTTAAGGAGAGCGCTTCGCATTACCATTACATCAGTCTGCCTCGATTAGGCATGAAAGGAAACTCTTCCCTTCCGATTCCCCCTTTTTTTTGCTGTTCACGCTCGAACTGAAAGAGTCGCTTACGCTTCGGTGCCGCTTCCTTCCATCGGGCGATGATCACATGATGCATCCTTGGACCATTTCCTCCTCGGCAAGTAGAGTGAACTCTGCCAGTTACCTCTTTCCTTTCTTCTGTTAGCTATCTTAACTCTTCGAGTCGAGTTCTAGTTGCTATAAGAAAAGTATCCCATTGAGTTGTGAGTTCTTTCTAGTAGACTATAGAAACATGCATAGCTTTGCCTTAGTAAGTACCCTCTTTTGGGCTTCTTAGTTGCTAAGCTTATGCCAGCTAGCTTTTGTTCACTTCGAACACCTCGTCGAAAATCCCAATCACTTGCTGAGACAAGCTCTCATCCAATTTTTGCACTGCTTCCGGTTTATGGCTATTATGCCTCTTGCTGCTCTTTTGACTTCTTCTTTTTTTTTTTTTCAAGGCCGTCGAAGAACTGGTGAAGCGGGAGCTACAGTCTTTCCTCCAGACTCATCGGTAGGGTGATGCTACTTCTAAGGGTTGAGACGATTCAATAGGCTTGGCTTGGGGCTCCCTCCCATGCGGGTATCCTTCCGTTTGTTGGCTCCTCAGCACATAGGGCTAGGGAGGAATGAATTCGCTTAGTCCTATGCTTCCAAGCTACCTATGATTTTCTGGTATGGATGAGCTTCTAGGAAATCCGCCAGAGCCTTTCCCTTCACAGATTTCTTGAATAGATATTCTCTCCAATTAAGAGAATAACAGAGACCATTTGGTCAATCGACCTGATAACATTGGTCTTTTCATTAAGAACTTGAGAGGGTCTGCTCTTGAGATTAACTTGATCTGATTGCTAAGAAAGAGTAGCGTAGCTTTTTGCAGCAAAGACCAAAGCTAGGCACAAAACACTTTTTCAATTGGCGAATAGTTTTATTCCGCCTCTACGAATCGCCGGCTTAAGTAGTATAATGCATTCTCCTTTCCCTGTTCATTCTCTTGTGCTAAAAGTGCTTCGCTTCCAGAGAATGTTCGCAGGCGGCGAGATCGCTATAAAGGATTCAAGGCTTTTCTCGGCGCGGCCAATACCGGAGCAGAGGTTTCTTAAGAAGTTCCAGTTCCTTTTATGTTATGGTATAAGGCATTCAAATAGGGGTGAGGCGCAGTTCTTATTTTAATCCTCCGTCCCAAACAAAGAAAGAACAAGGATTTCATCCAAGGTGCCAGCACAAGCACAAGAAGAAAGAGATTTCTTTCTTTTAGCCGCTAAAAGCTGATTGATCTGTTCTCCACTTGTCACTGTAACCGTAAAAGACTCTATCTTAAAAGCTGCCTTCTTTTTTATCAGAGAATTCTGCCTAGATAAAAGAATAAGTAATTAAGGGGGTGTTTCAATCGCAAACAGAAGACGGATCTCAGACACGCAAGCTACAAGCATTAACAACCGCTTTCGTTTAACCTTATGTAAAAAAGAAAGAAAGAAGCCCCTTTTTATTAGTATTATTAGTAAGGTAGGGAAAAGCCCTTTCTATGTTATTAGTAAAGCGCCGCAACTGCTGTTTCTACCACTTTATTGGACTTCGGGGACTTTACGGCAGAGTACTCGGAAGGACGTCGAAAAAGGCGTCTGGGAGAAGACGGCCCGAGTGCAGACAGCAGATGGCTACAGCCGGCTAGACGACTTACTCTACAAAGACGGCAGACTATGTCGGGCAAAGAAAGGCGTCTCGCGGTCCTTCATGACGCCAGAGTTGGATTACACTTTGGAGTTGATCAAACTCTGGCTCACCTAGAAAGGCATTCTTATTGGCCCAGGATAGAAGCAGATGTCCAACGGTGATGAGTTGTGTGTGCTCTATGCAGCACGTCGAAGCTGTCCAACAGGAAGTTGGGGCTTTATCAGCCCAATACCTTCCTGGCCATGGGAAAATCATAACCATAGATTTCGTAGGACGATTTCCCTATCTCTTAAAGGGGGGGGATAACTACGTTTTTTTCGTAGTCGACTTCTTTCCCTTTATCTCGCTATTGGTCACTAGTAGAACTCCCCTACTCCCTAGATATGATTTATTGATTGATGAACCCTGATCACTAAGCGCACTTACTTTCACTTTAAGGCTTTATTGAAAGGAATGGGGAATCTTCTTATTCCTTAAAGGTGAGTTTTCTTACTGGTTCAAGGAAGCTTTGTCTGCGTTCCAGTAAGCGCCTCTCAAAGTAAGCCTATCCATGATAGTAGAGTCTGAGAAAGCAAGCACTAAACTCAAAGCTTATGGCAGCAGCTAGAGTCACTCCAGTATTCAGAAAAGAAGGAGGTGTCCTAACTGAGTTCTTTTCTGGCGCTTATGCCTCTCCTCTGCCTTATCTCCATTCCGTAGATAGAATCCGGAAATTGCGATATACGATATACCTTTTCTATTTGATAGGTAAGCGCTTAGTATAGTAGTTCGACGAGCCCTTTTTGCTTCTATTGCACCTTTAGTTTCGAAGGGAAATCGAATGGCCTATGCCCATTCCCTCATGGCTCTTTCCTAGCTTCTTACCCTCTAACTAAGACAGGAAGAAGAGCTATCACTAGGACAGAAAGTCGGCACACATGCTTGTCACGCTTTATATACTCCGATCGGGGAATATTAATAGATCTTATTAGCTATAGACTCGTTCCGCTAGACGAGTTTAGGAAAAAGGAATTTCGAATTGTACGATCAGCTCCCTCAATACCTCCTTCCATGCAAGCAATTACAGCTCTTTTCTCTGCCTCTTAGCCCGGGATAGCTGTCTCGGGTTTCTTACCCTGCTCTCATTCCTGGCCCTATCAGGCCAGCTACTTCATTCCTGGTCTGGCTTTTTGGTGCATTTGGGCCTCATCCCTCTCTAATTACGTATGTAAGTGTCTTCTTTCCTGTAGTCATGCAGCATCGGGTTGTCCGGAGCAGTGTCAGCGTCAAAAGCGGCCTCGGAGCGCAGTCTTAAGGTTGTAGTTGTTGAACGCGCAACCAGAGAGGAGAGCTATAGGAGCAAGACAGTTTTGGACTGGACGTGTACCGAACGAAGATCGTGTCTACTTACGCTCAAACAATCCATATAGGTGGAAAGCTGGAAGCTTCAAAAGTTCCCCGCTGAACCTTAGAGTGCTATGATGGGGTATTTCAGTCCGTCCCTACTAAACTAAAGCGGCTTAGGCGTCGCCACGGATAGGGCATCAAGTTTTAAATCCTTCGAAGAGAGTCCAGTTAACCACTCCTATTATTGGCTTTCCGCATCCTCAGGGGGCCGCTCGGACGAAGAACCGGCAAATCGAGTATGGAATTAGAGCTCGGGTGGGGCATCAACCACAGGTTGCGGAACTATCGAGATGCTTTCTTGCAGAACCCAACAAGGGCTGTAACTCAATAGAGTGAGTGGGAAACCTTGTAAACGCGAGCAGGAGAATAGAGATCGGTCTGTCTTGTCTTAGACTAGCTCTACTCCATACATCTTGGCTATATCATTTCCCGCCCCAACCACCCCATATGAGTTAACAGATCAAGAGAGTGAGTTGGCGTACCCACAATGGAATTACCTGAACGAGCCTAACCGTACTCTGCTGCATTGAAAGCTCGTGGTCGGCCTATGATATCCCGATCTCATTGTGACGTTTATGCCTCTCGAAATGCTCTTTCACAATGTGATTCTACTTTATACAAATTCTTACGCATAGTTATATCCTCTCCATTGGGTGAGAAGGGAAGACCAAGCTTCCAAGTCCGTAGTGGAAGAACAATATTCTACGCCATTAAAAAAATCATTCCATTTCAGTTGACATTAGTAATGCATCGGATGGTGAATACTGGAGTCACATTGAAATTTGAATTTCATAGTTGATTGTCCGCCTCTTCTCGTTAAGCTAAGAAAAAGAGTCAAGATCATAAGTTCTAGATCCAGATTCTGCTCTTCGAATTGTATTTGCTGTTGGCTCTTGCCTATTATATCAGTCATGCCATTCTGGTCTTCCTACCTTTAGTTCTCTATCGAAATCACAAGCAGAGGGAAGGAATTGGCTCCTCGGACTATGACACTTTGGCAATTTGAGCATCTTTCTGTTGTCAAAACCAATGTTTGGACCTACCCTACGGGGAATTGCACCGACAAGTCACCTGCTCTGCTTAGTTTTAAGAATATCTGGAAGTAGGAAAGACATTCCCTTGTCGTTTACTGCGCGAACTCATACGCATACTTTGATGCTAACTCGAATGATGTCTCGGGATAATTCCTTTTTCAAGCACCTCCTGCAGGACTGGACCCTCATTCTGGACGACATTCAAAAGAAAATCTCAAGGGTTGACCAAGGATAGGAAATCGACTCTATCTACTGATGCGGGAAAGGCTGTTGAGAAGAGGACATGTGATCAATTTGTCATCGTTTCTAACCGATCCATTGCGTGTCACGTCGCCCTATCCATAGAGGAAGAAGGTGCCTTCATTAAGACGACAATAAGGAACGACGCTTGACGTCAGGAAAGAAAGGCGCGAGGATGAGCTTCACCGCCCTCCCTAACACAGCAATATGCATATCCGTTTCCTGGGGGGCAGGTGATGGCCGGCCCACAACCAGGAATGCAATCCTATGCATACCCTGCAATCCCTCCTTACCAAGCACAATCAACAGTTCACCAGGGAGAACAGCCTAATGATCCGATTGTGGTACCAGATCTTGATGACCCCAAGGAAAAATCGGACTTTAAAAAGAACCCTCCTGAGCCTTTCGAGGATCCTTCGGCAAAGGGGAAACTCGAGTTCCTAGAAGAAAGGCTCAGGGCCATTGAGGGAACCAATACCTATGGGACGGTGGAGGCCCTGCAGGCTCAGATAGGTGACCTTACCGCCAAGGTGAATGTTCTCATGCGGGTGATTGGCTCTACAACTCCGGGAGAGGGATTAAGCGGAAGCAGAGGCACGGCGTCAAGAAGAAAGGGAATATAGGTGACAACGGGGAAATCAAAGAAGAGGAAGAGATGATGAAAGAAAGAAGGCAAGGTGCGAAGGGCAAAGGAGACAAAGGAAACAAGGCTCCATACCGGAAGCCGAAGTACCTGAAGGATGAGAAAAGGGCTGCTGCCGGGCTAGAACCGGCGCTTGCTGCCCGACTACCGAAACAATTGTAGTGGCCGCTAACAGGAACAGGCTAAATTGCCTTCACTAAGGCAGCACTAAAACGAAGCACTATTGCCAGCGCTATATCATTCAAACACTTTCTCTTTTTCTTTTAGTAGTTAAAGCAGAAATAGACCGCATTCAGTATATCGAGATTACTGTATCCGCGTCAGTCTGTTTCATTTCATCAACTCCCAGCTTCCGTTTTTTATTATCTAAAAAATACCACCCAGGAAAAAACATTCTACCAGGGTCACAGGTCAGCGGAGGTATCGCCGATTCTGGGTAGGTTATTTGCTTTTTCAACGTGTAGTTTGGATTTCGAACAAAAAAAAAGTACTACTGCTTGCTACTTTTGGCAATAAACACTGTACAGCTACTATATAATCATAGTTTTGAGCGGGCCTTACCCGGAACAGCGAGCACGAGGAGTATGTATCATAGGCATATGATAGGGTACCCTATCTATGATCTCCTATTCTATTGATATTTAATTGATATACCTTACTGAGTCTTCTCTAATTGAGATCTAGATCAGACATTCTACGCCATAAAGCGCTCGTGTCAGGAAAAGACTGATTTACCACTAATCGACCAATCTGCCTTGAACTGATTGGTGTATACCCACTTGCGGACGCTTTTCTCTTGGCAACGGGACAAGCTCCCAGGTCTTGTTCTGATTCAGAGCTTCCATCTCTAGTTAACCTATGACAAGAGTCACCTGCTGACCAATCTTTGAAACCCCCTGTCTCCCAATTAACGATGATGTCTTCCCCTCTCAACAAACAGTGCTTTTTTGCGCGTTGTATCGGTTTGAACTCGTCTGATTTTGATTTAGTCTAGGGTTGAAGTTCATGGGAGGAACTGAGACTCTATGTCAATCGGTGCAATAAAAGAAACTATTACGAAAAAATCAGAAGAGTTGGGAAAGAAAAGGCTTTGAAGCCCGATCGTTATGATCGGTTCGATAGAAAAGAAGGAAGTTTTCTATATGCGAGATGTTCATATGTCAAGGGCTGATAAGGCTTATCGGATTGGAATCGATGTCTGCTCTGCGCGTAGGGCCGTCCTACACTCCCGTCCCGGGGCGCTAAGCCTGAAAAGCAAGCGAGGACCCTACATTTAGCATCTTCCTCGATCGTTATGCAAAGCCCTCGAGCTTAGGGAAGCGGGTTCACGGGGAAGTTTCGCTTTCAGGTACAGAGACCAAATCCTTGATACCCAAGATCCGGAACTCCGACTAAGTCGCAAGCGAGTTCGAAATACGACACCCCCTATCCGTGCCAAAGTCGAAAGACGATGCAACGAATATTTTCTCTGGAGATACAATCCAAGAGGGTGATGAAAGTTTAACAAACTTTTGATGGAGATAAGATAGGACTTAAGTTCACACTCAACCCTCGAACTCGAAACCTTTTCGCAAACTCAGCTGAACCAGTGCCCGAGATCAAAGATTTTGGATAACTAAAAGAAAACCCTAGCTTAGCTAGAGCAGACTCGTATACTTTAGCGACGTTACGATCGGCGATGAGAACATCATCACCAAGTACCGCATAGTCACGAAAGACCACCCCAGGTGACACCTGTTCCGCACACCACCACACCAAAATGTGGTGAGTAAATGCGAACAAAGGCCAAGAAGCGTGATATCCTAAGGGTTGACCCGCAACAAACGATACACTTGATAATCGGCGTTTAACGAAGCCAACATCAAGGTTGCCAAAGTGGATCCTATCCCGTCTTTATCAGAAATGGGACAGTCATCCGTCTAACGAGAAAACGAAAGGCGCCGAGAGAGTCTATGACCAAAGACTTTGCCACGAGCTGGCTTCGAACCAGCGTGCTCCAGATGTGTTTTTTATCTGGATTTCCTCCTTCCTGATCGCGGCTGGTAACCCGGTTCGTCCCGCGGGAGACTACATCCGGGGTTCGCTCGATCAGAACGCTAAGTTGCGTTATCTAATCAAGAAACAATGGAAGAAATTAGTAAAAGCCCTCCTTTTCGTGGCTTCCCTTCGACCTACTCTTTCATTTCCGCTTAAGCTTCCGCGGTTTGGGGGATTAATTGATTGGATACCCGAGAACCATAATCTTTCCTAGGAACAGCTTCTACGACGATAGATAGGGGTCAGGTTTGTTTGGCATTT